AACATAGCGCCATTTTGGCGCTATGTAACTCGTGCATRTTTTTATCTACCCCATACATATCATTATATACTAACTATTATTAATCTTACATAGCACATTCTATGTATAATCACACATACATCTATCTACCCCATACATATCATTATATACTAACTATTATTAATCTTACATAGCACATCCTATGTATAATCACACATACATCTATCTACCCCATGCATATCATATCCCAACAAAACCTACACACGGACATAACGAATACCAAGTTCCAACCGTACACCGATCACCTCCAACCAAAATTCTCACTCACCAACTCCCGAGAAACCAGCAACCCGCCAAACAAGTATCCCTCTGCTTGCTCTGAGCCCATAAACCGTGGGGGTTTCTATACGTGAAACTTTATCTGGCATCTGGTTCTTTCTTCAGGGCCATCTCACCTAAAACCGTCCACTCATTCCCCTTAAATAAGACATCTCGATGGACTTATGCCATATTAAACCGTGACCTTGCATCCCCTTATCTGTCATACATTTGGTACCTTTTTTTTTGGGGGGGGGGAAATCGCACCGACTCACCTATGGCCTACGCCGGCCTCGACGCAGTCAATTAAATTGTAGCTGGACTTCGAATGCAAGTGATTTACCCGCATACATTGAGTTCATGGTATTATTCAGTCAATGGTTACAGGACATAAAAATTTTTACGCCTTTCGCGCATACGCATACGCATACGCATACGCATACGCATACGCATACGCATACGCATACRCATACGCACAATTTACTATATACTATTTCCTATTTCCAAACCCCCCCCTACCCCCCCCGAAACCAAGCCAAAACTTAAGTATCACTTTTAACCTTGTCAAACCCCAAAAACAAGACAGCAACACTAAAATCTATACAGCTCAGCAAGTTTAATCCCTACACATTTCATATATATATATATTACACACAATCCGCCCAAACTCATACTTTCACTAAAAATAGAACTAAACACACATCTAAATCTTATCACAACTTTCACCAAAAAATAGAATTAAATTTATATATCAAAATCATTACCATAAATTTTTCAATTTTTTTCACTGAAAAAAAGAGTTAAATCTATGCATTAAAATTTTATCGTAATTTTTTTTTTATTTTTTATTCACTGAAAAAAAGAGTTAAATTTACGCATTAAAATTTTATCGTAATTTTTTTTTTATTTTTTTTTCACTGAAAAAAAGAGTTAAATTTACGCATTAAAATTTTATCGTAATTTTTTTTAATTTTTTATTCACTGAAAAAAAGAGTTAAATCTATGCATTAAAATTTTATCGTAATTTTTTTTTTATTTTTTAAAAACAAAATTAAATTAATACATAAAAATTTTATAATAACTTTTTTTTTCTAATTTTCTATACTAAACAATAGATTTAAATTTACATA